AACTGATTTATTTATTAGTGAAGCTAAAGTTAATAAGAGTAGTTTTATAAAAAAATTAAGACCTCGAGCTAGAGGACGTAGTTATGGTATAAAAAGTCCCACTTGTCATATAACAATTGTATTAAAAGAAAAATCTAAATTTTTATTAGATAAATCTAAGATTTAGATTCGTTATATTATTTATAGTCAAATATAATATATGTAGTCAAATATAATATATGGGTGGAAAAAAATATAATAGAAAAATATGGGACAAAAAATAAATCCACTTGGTTTCAGACTTGGTACAACTCAACATCATCATTCCTTTTGGTTCGAGAAACCAAAAAATTATTCTGTAAGTTTACAAGAAGATGAAAAAATAAGGAATTGTATTAAGAACTATGTACAAAAAAATAGGAGAATATCCTCGGGTTTCGAAGGAATTGCACGGATAGAAATTAAAAAAAGGATCGATTTGATCCAGGTCATAATCTATATTGGATTTCCTAATTTCTTAATAGAGAGCCGAACAGGAAGCATCGAAGAATTACAGGTAAATATACAAAAAAAATTGCATTCTGTGAACCGGAGACTCAATATTGCTATTACAAAAGTGGAAAAACCCTATGGGCAACCTAATATTCTTGCGGAATATATAGCTTTACAATTAAAAAATAGAGTTTCATTCCGAAAGGCAATGAAAAAAGCTATTGAATTAGCTGAACAAACAGATACAAAAGGAATTCAAGTGCAAATTGCAGGGCGGATCAACGGAAAAGAAATTGCACGTGTCGAATGGATCAGAGAGGGGAGAGTTCCCTTACAAACAATTCGCGCTAAAATTGATCATTGTTCCTATACAATTCGAACTATTTATGGAGTATTAGGCATCAAAATTTGGATATTTTGGGAGGAGCAATAATAGACTTTTATTTGTCTTTACTTTCTATTCAGTGATAGAACAGTGATAGAACAAAAAATCACAAACTTGTTCATTCTTTTTCCATTAAATCAAACAAAAATGAGCAATTCCAATTTTATAAGGTTGAATAAAAATTCGATTGACCATTTGTTAGAATTGCTATGCTTAGTGTGTGACTCGTTAATTTTTCTTTAGAGTTAAGAGTTGGGATTAAAAAAAAAGACTGACCCCTACTTAAACTTAATAAGTTACTTAAACTTAACTTAATAAGTATAATAAAAAAACTAATAACTAACTTTAACTAACTTATTGCTTCGTAATATCAATATCCCAAGAAACAGTCACTATATGAGATGAGTGGATCAATCATATAGTTGCAGCAACTGCAACTAAAATCTTTTCGATAAAAAATCTTATTTATGGGTTAGGTTGTGAAGCAAAAATAAAGAGATGTAGATAAATGGAAGGATGAGAGAAAGAAAGAACAAAAATATCAATGATATATGATTCCAATATGTATGGTCTATGAATTACCTCATAAAAGGCAATGTAATAAAGCATCAAAACTGAATAAATATAAAATAATAATAAAATAAAGTGATATGAATAATAAAGAGCCTCGAGTTAATAAAAACTAAGTAGATTGACTCGAGAAGAGAAATTTTTTGAGGGAGCTCCATTGCAGAGTTCAGACTTAACCATTAATAGAGAAGCTATAGGAACGATGAAACCTGTGACTGCATAGGATTCTACTGAAAACAAATCCGAATAATTCATTGGGTGGGATGGCGGAACGAACCGAGAAAAAATGAATTTATTTCGAGAAGTCATGGATTGACCTAGAAATAACAAAAAGCAAAGAGTCAATATTCGCCCGCGAAACTTTAGATTACATTACAATATTTTGGCATCATTTGAGAAGGGTCAAAATAAGGATCATTATAAAAAAAACATTATAAACATTATCTATAATCCATAAATATGCATAATAGAAACATTCTATCTGTATATCCCGTACATACATCTTCCTATATAACAAATTCAATATTGATAAATGTCTTATTGGATTATTTTTTCCATGTGTATCTGTAATATGTCATATTAGTGAATCTTTTCATTCGCGAGGAGCTGGATGAAAGGAAACTTTCGTGTCCAGTTCTGCAGTAGAGATCGAATTAAGAAATGACCATCAACTATAACCCCAAAAGAACCAGATTTCGTAAACAACATAGAGGAAGAATGAAGGGAATATCTTGTCGCGGCAATCATATTTGTTTCGGCAGATACGCTCTTAAAGCACTCGAACCCACTTGGATTACAGCTAGACAAATAGAAGCAGGGCGAAGAGCAATGACACGATATGTGCGTCGTGGTGGAAAAATATGGGTACGCATATTTCCCGACAAACCTGTTACAGTAAGACCCGCAGAAACACGTATGGGTTCGGGGAAGGGATCCCCCGAATATTGGGTATCCGTTGTTAAACCAGGTCGAATACTTTATGAAATGGGTGGAGTATCTGAAACTGTAGCCAGAGCAGCTATTTCACTAGCTGCGTCCAAAATGCCTATACGAACTAAATTTGTCAGGATGGAGATGTAGAACTAAATGGTATATTGAGGATGAAAAAACAACTGCAAGTTTATTTATTTCTGGACAGAAAATATTTCTTTTTTTCTTTCCTTCATCCTTTCCATTAAAATAACAGATTCCAATAAAATGATATGATTCAACCTCAAACCCTTTTGAATGTAGCGGATAACAGCGGAGCCCGAGAATTGATGTGTATTCGAATCATAGGAGCTGGTAATTATAGATATGCTCATATTGGTGACGTTATTGTTGCTGTAATTAAAGAAGCAGTGCCAAATATGCCACTAGAAAGATCAGAAGTAATTAGAGCTGTAATTGTACGTACTTGTAAAGAACTCAAACGTGACAACGGTATCATAATACGATATGATGACAATGCTGCGGTTGTCATTGATCAAGAAGGAAATCCAAAAGGAACTCGGGTTTTTGGTGCGATCGCTCGGGAATTGAGACAGTTGAATTTTACTAAAATAGTTTCATTGGCTCCCGAGGTATTATAAATAATACTAAATGAGACTATGATATATCAGAACATCTAAAATAGATCAAATTTAGTGGAGTAGTAGATGGTGTCTCACGCATATACTTTTTTTATAATATTAAAAATTAAACAAAAAAAAAAAAAAAAAAATGAAAGAAAATAAAACAAAAAAGAGAACATGTTAATTATATCAAAATGAGAAGGCACCAATAATTATAGTTCGCCATGGGTAGGGACATTATTTCCAATATAATAACTTCTATAAGAAATGCTGACATGGATAAAAAAGGAACGATTCGAATAGCATCTACTAATATTACCGAAAATATTGTGAAAATACTTCTACGAGAAGGTTTTATTGAAAACGTTCGGAAACATCAAGAAGGTAACAAAAATTTCTTGGTTTTAACTCTGCGACATAAAAAGACTAGGAAAAGAATACATAGAACTATTTTAAAGCGTATCAGCCGACCTGGTTTACGAATTTATTCCAACTACCAACAAATTCCTAAGATTTTAGGTGGAATAGGAATTGTAATTCTTTCCACTTCTCAAGGTATAATGACGGATCGAGAAGCTCGACGAGAAAAAATTGGAGGCGAACTTTTGTTATATATATGGTGATCCTCCTCCTCCGGTATCCTAATTTTATCTCTAACTTCCTATTTTTTTTTATAGAGAAGAAAAGTGAATTATATAACTTTTCCTCCATTAGTTGATACTTCAAGGAGCTTACCTGGAATGAAAGAACAAAAATTGATTCATGAAGGTTTAATTACTGAATCACTTCCCAACGGTATGTTCCGGGTCCGCTTAGATAATGAAGATGTAATTCTAGGTTATATTTCGGGAAGGATCCGCCGTAGTTTTATACGGATACTACCGGGGGATAGAGTTAAAATTGAAGTAAGTCGTTATGATTCAACCAGGGGACGTATAATTTATAGACTTCGAAACAAAGATTCGAACGATTAGATAATTTTTTAAACATTCCTTTCATTTTCATGACGATACAATTAAAAAAATGCAAGAGACTTATTTTCTTCCAAGGAATAGATTCAACATTAAGGTAAGGAATAATAAATATGAAAATACGGGCTTCCGTTCGTAAAATTTGTGAAAAATGCCGACTGATCCGTCGGCGCGGACGAATTATAGTGATTTGTTCCAATCCGAGACATAAACAGAGACAAGGATAACCCAAAAAACTTTTTAAAATAAAGGAAGAACAAAAGGGGGATTTCTTTTAACATGAAATGGATATTTCCGTATCTTTTCTTTCTGTATATTTCTGACTCATAGTTATGAGATGATAAAATATGACAAAAGCTATACCAAGAATTGGTTCACGTAGGAATGGGCGTATTGGTTCACGTAAGAATGGACGTAGAATACCAAAAGGAATTATTCATGTTCAAGCAAGTTTGAACAATACTATTGTAACTATTACAGATGTACAAGGTCGAGTGGTTTCTTGGGCCTCTGCTGGTACTTCTGGATTCAAAGGCCCAAGAAGAGGGACACCCTACGCTGCTCAAGCAGCAGCAGTAAATGCTATTCGTACTGTAGTTGATCAGGGTATGCAACGAGCAGGAGTTATGATAAAGGGTCCTGGACTTGGAAGAGACGCAGCATTACGAGCCATTTGTAGAAGTGGTATACGACTAAGTTTCGTACGTGATGTAACACCTATGCCACATAATGGATGTCGACCTCCTAAAAAAAGACGTGTGTAGAAATAATAAAAAAGGATTTCAAGAGAAATAAATAATTCAATGATCTGATCTAATAATAGTATTATTATAGTATGGTTCGAGAGGAAGTAGTAGGATCCACTCGAACACTGCAGTGGAGGTGTGTTGAATCAAGAATAGATAGTAATCGTCTTTATTATGGTCGTTTCATTCTGTGCCCACTTATGAAAGGTCAAGCCGATACCATGGGTATTGCCATGCGAAGGGCTTTACTTGGGGAAATAGAAGGAACATGTATCACGTGTGCAAAATCTGAGAAGGTGCCACA